ATCCTATGGATGAAGACATGGTCTCTGCGGATCCCATTAAATTTCATTCAAGGGGGGAACCTTATAAAAATCGTATTTATTCCGCTCAAAAAAAGACAGGATTAACTGACGCTATTCAAACAGGTACAGGTCAACTAAATGGTATTCCGGTAGCACTTGGGGTTATGGATTTTCAGTTTCTGGGGGGTAGTATGGGATCCGTAGTAGGCGAGAAAATCACTCGTTTGATCGAGTATGCTACCAATCAATTTTTACCTCTTATTTTAGTGTGTTCTTCCGGAGGAGCACGAATGCAAGAAGGAAGTTTCAGTTTGATGCAAATGGCTAAAATTTCGTCGGTTTTATGTTTTTATCAATCAAATAAAAAGTTATTCTATGTATCAATTCTTACATCTCCTACTACCGGTGGGGTGATAGCTAGTTTTGGTATGTTGGGGGATATCATTATTGCCGAACCCTATGCCTATATTGCATTTGCGGGTAAAAGAGTAATTGAACAAACATTGAAAAAAGCCGTGCCTCAAGGTTCACAAGCGGCTGAATCTTTATTACGTAGGGGCTTATTGGATGCAATTGTACCACGTAATCTTTTAAAAGGTGTTCTGAGTGAGTTATTTCAGCTCCATGCTTTTTTTCCTTTGAACAAAAATTCAATAATTCAATCAAATAGAACAGTTAGTTTATCAGAATTAAAAGAAAACCCTGAAAAAATAATTTATCATTCGAACGAATCCCTTTTTTTTTTATTGATATTATTGTTTACTACTCAGCAAACCTCTATCAACATGATAAAAAGTAAATTATTCCTTTCGGGAAGTTCAAATTAGACCAGACAAATAAAACAAAGTTCATTTGCCTCTCTTGCTTGCATATCTATAGAGAATCTTCCATCTTTTTGCATCTCCCGAAAATTCCATTTTTACCCTTCAGATTCCAATCCATTTTTCGTAAATTTCTAATGGAATCCAATTTTGCTTTATTAATTAATTACTATTAGAAAACAAACTATTAGAAGACAAAAAAGAATAATAAAGAATCAGAAATCGAACAAAGGGATTATCATACATATATTTCATTTAGAAAAATTAATAAGTCCATTTTTTGAGTTTTACATTTCTTGTAGCTATTTATTTAGTCTATTTCTATTGGGTTGTATATTAGTATTATACATATATTTACTTAACGATACTTAGTATAATTATATAATATATATAATACAAATAATACAAATACAAGATATTCTAAGATATTTTTAGAATTCAAAATATAACAATAACGGGTACCCCCATTCTATGACAACTTTCAATAACTTACCCTCTATTTTTGTGCCTTTAGTAGGCCTAGTCTTTCCGGCAATTGCAATGTCTTCTTTATTTCTTCATATTCAAAAAAATAAGATTTTTTAGATCTGATGAGACCTAATCTTATTACCCTTTTTAGATTTTCAAAACTGCGATTCAATAAGACCCATTTCATTTAGTAGAATATTGTCGAACACATGGATTCCTACAAACATAAATAAAAAAAGAAAAGCTCTTATGCATATGTAAAAATATTTTATGGGTAAATGCATTTTCGCTATTTTTCAAAATCGATGATCATCGGGTCGGTGTATGAAATGTAAGTCAATGTAGTTATTTGTATGTGTATAGCTATAGGGGATCATATGAAGGAAGGAGATGGTATTATTTTAGATATAACTAACTCTATGAATTACTCCTAAAGTAAAGGTTCACAGCTAGGTGATGAGAGTTACTTTGAAAACAAAAAAAAGGAAAGTCATATTTTCTCAATTCCAAAAAATTGTACAACTGGATCTAATATATATGAGTTGGCGATCAGAATCTATATGGATAGAATTTATAGCGGGGTCTCGAAAAACAAGTAATTTCTGCTGGGCCTTTATCCTATTTTTTGGTTCATTAGGATTTCTATTGGTTGGAACTTCCAGTTATCTTGGTAGAAATTTGATATCGTTATTTCCGTCTCAGCAAATCATTTTTTTTCCACAAGGGATTGTGATGTCTTTCTATGGGATCGCGGGTCTCTTTATTAGTTGCTATTTATGGTGCACTATTTTGTGGAATGTGGGTAGTGGTTATGATCTTTTCGATAGAAAAGAAGGAGTAGTACGGATTTTTCGTTGGGGATTTCCTGGAAAAAAACGTCGCATCTTTTTAGGATTCCTTATGAAAGATATTCAGTCCATTAGGATAGAAGTTAAAGAAGGTGTTTATGTTCGGCGTGTCCTTTATATGGAAATTCGAGGTCAAGGGGCTATTCCTTTAATTCGTACTGATGAGAATTTGACTACACGAGAAATTGAGCAAAAAGCTGCCGAATTGGCTTACTTCTTGCGTGTACCAATGGAAGTATTTTGAAATGAATTGAAGACTAAATACTTTTGCAGCAGGAAGAAAAAACTCAAGAATTTCTTTTTTTTTTTCGTTAATTTTTTATCATCATAATATTCTTGATAATTTTTTCGCAATTTTGAGTGTATAGGGAAGAGGTGGAAAATCTAATTTTTTTTTCATATATTTGATAGAAAAAGAGGAGTTTTTTCGTTTCGAAAATCAAATAATATTCATTATTTGCAACAGTTCTTTTAGTATTGAATAAAAAAAAAAGAAAAAAGAGATTCATAGGCTCAATACATTCTATTCTAATTAAAATAGAAACTCATGCTGAATAGAAATATTAGATCTAATAGAATCAACAAATGAGGTAGGTTCATTAATAATTCACAGATTTCAAATGGCAAAAAAGAAAGCATTCAGTCCTCTTTTATATTTTGCATCTATAGTCTTTTTGCCCTGGTGGATCTCTCTCTCGTGTAATAAAAGTCTGAAAACTTGGATTACTACTTGGTGGACTACTAGACAATGTGAAACTTTTTTGAATGATATTCAAGAAAACAGTGTTCTAGAAAAATTCATACAATTAGCGGACCTCTTCCAGCTGGATGAAATCATAAAGGAATACCCAGAAACCGATTTCCTCAAATTTCATCTAGGAATCCACAAAGAAACGATCCAATTCATCAAGATACACAATGAGTATCGTATCCATACAATTTTGCACTTCTCGACAAATCTAATCTCTTTTGTTATTCTAAGTGGTTATTGCTTTTTGGGTAAGGAAAAACTTTTGATTCTGAACTCTTGGGTTCAAGAATTACTATATAATTTAAGTGATACAATTAAAGCTTTTTCAATTCTTTTATTAACTGATTTATGCATCGGATTCCATTCGCCTCACGGTTGGGAACTAATGATTGGTTATATTTACAAAGATTTTGGGTTCTCTCATTATGAGCAAATTATATCTGGTCTAGTTTCTACCTTTCCAGTCATTCTTGATACAATTTTTAAATATTGGATCTTTCGTTATTTAAATCGTGTATCTCCTTCACTTGTAGTGATTTATCATGCAATAAATGACTGAAAAATTATTCACGGATCTAATTCGAATCTTTCTTACCTTATACATCTTAACCAAAGTATTCAAAGTCGTATTTACTTTACTCTTTTTAACTATGCGGGATTCCTTCTATATTTCAACAAAATTTTTTCATTTTTTCAGTAAATGTAAATAGCATAATTGTGGCTAGGGAAATATATTAGCGACCTACCTAACTTTATTGTAGAAATTTTCGGGATAAATGATTGGACCATGCAAACTAGAAATACCTTTTATTGGATAAGGGAAGAGATTAGTCGCTCCATATCTGTCTCACTCATGATATATATAATAACTTGGGCATCCATTTCAAATGCATATCCTATTTTTGCCCAGCAGAATTATGAAAATCCACGAGAGGCAACGGGGCGTATTGTATGTGCCAATTGCCATTTAGCTAATAAGCCCGTGGATATTGAGGTTCCACAAGCGATACTCCCTGATACTGTATTTGAAGCAATTGTTAAAATTCCTTATGATATGCAACTGAAACAAGTTCTGGCTAATGGTAAAAAGGGAGCGTTGAATGTGGGAGCTGTTCTTATTTTACCGGAGGGGTTTGAATTAGCCCCCCCCGATCGTATTTCACCCGAGATGAAAGAAAAGATAGCCAATCTGTTTTTTCAGAATTACCGCCCTAATAAAAAAAATATTCTTGTGATAGGTCCTGTTCCTGGCCAAAAATATAGTGAAATTACTTTTCCTATTCTTGCCCCTGACCCTGCTACTAATAAAGATGTTCACTTCTTAAAATATCCTATATACGTAGGTGGGAACAGGGGAAGGGGTCAGATTTATCCTGACGGTAGCAAAAGTAACAATACAGTTTATAATGCTACGGCAGCAGGTATAATAAACAAAATTTTACGAAAAGAAAAAGGGGGATACGAAATAACTATAGTGGATGCATCGGGTGGACGCCAACTGATTGATATTATCCCTCCAGGACTAGAACTTCTTGTTTCAGAGGGCGAATCCATAAAACTCGATCAACCATTAACAAGTAATCCTAATGTGGGTGGATTTGGTCAAGGGGATGCGGAAATAGTACTTCAAGATCCATTACGTGTTCAAGGTCTTTTGTTCTTCTTAGGATCCGTTGTTTTGGCACAAATCTTTTTGGTTCTTAAAAAGAAACAGTTTGAGAAGGTTCAATTGTCCGAAATGAATTTTTAGATATGTGTATTTAGCTTTATCAAATTCGTAAAAAATAATCAAATTCTTGTTCCAAATTTGGTCTGATCAAAAAAATTATGAAAAGCCTTTTGCCTCTCTTTAGACTTTATATTCTTTTTCTACCAGATGTCAGGAATTACTTGTATCATAGTTCTAATCCTAGTATGTATATTGAGACGAATTCACTTTACCTCCTCTTATTTTTTTTTAATCAAAATTTGAAAAATTGGAAGGGGTGCGGTGTGACTCTGTCATTATTGACCAATTTGAAATGTTATAGAATGTAGTAATAATCAAGAGTTTTGTTTTCCATTAGAATAGAAAGCAAAATTGGATATTAAAATAAGATAAGGAAAGCAAAC